GCTATATAAAAAATGATCTATTTGAAAACGCCGTAAGAACTGAAATGTCACAACATTTTTTTTATACATGCCCAAGTGATGGAAAACAAAGAATATCTTTTACATATCCGCCCAGTTTGTCAACGTTTTTTGAAATGATACAACAGAAGATGCTTTTGTGCACGACAGAAAAGCTATCCCCAGCAGAACTGTATAATCATTGGTTTTATACCAATGAACAAAAACGAAACAACCTCATCAACGAACTTATCAATCGAATTGAAGCTCTAGACAAGGGGTCTCTTGCTATGGATGTACTCGAAAAAAGAACTAGATTGTGCAATGATGAGACTGAACAAGAATGCTTACCTAAAATATATGATCCTCTTTTGAATGGACCCCATCGTGGAACAATCAAAGAATTGTATTCAGGTTCAAACATGAACGAGTATTTAATAAACTCGATAGAAGATTCTATCGAAACTCTTTGGATAAACAAACTTCATGATATCGCTCTTCCTACTGCCCTTACTACTGATTACCGAGAATTTGAAGAAAAAATAAAAAACACTTTTGATTTAAATTTAAATCAATTAAAAATAAAAATACAGTAAATTACTATAAAAATAAATACATAAAATAAGTAAAAGAAGAGATAAGAAGAGATTCGTCCTCCGCCTACATATTTGATAATTTCTGCTACAAATAAATTTAGAATAGCAACAGCATTCGTAATTCCATCAATTACTTGTTTATCAAAAAAATAACTTAGTTCTGCCAGCCCTCTTATACCTGTAGTTAAGGTTTTTGTATAAATAGCGTCTATGTAACCACGATTATATGACCAATTATATATAAAATTGAGTATTTTGTCCCAAATTATTCTCCTAGGACCCAGTTGAACAGATAAATTTATGAAGTTCAAATTATTAAAATTGGAATAAGCAGGCCCATAGAAAAGAAACGCTATAAATATTCCGAAATATGCTATACTGACTGAAAAAATAGCATTTATCACAAATTCATCCCAATCAAAATCATAATTTGAATGTAAAAAGTTTATTGATGGAGTTAACCATCTGGATAATATATCTAAATGAATTATTCCTTGACCAAAAGGAATTCCTATGGATCCAACGAACAAAGTAACTAAGACCAATATAAGAAGTGGTAATAACATAGTATTGTCTGATTCATAAGGATATGTGGAAATTTTTTTATTGGAAAAATTTTTTATAGTAATAAGAGGCCCCACCATATTGGTTTCTACATTACCAACAATAGGATATACTTTTTTCGAAAAAGCAGAAATTCTTTGATTATGATTCATTGTTGATAAAATCAAATTATTTTTTTTTACTTTTTGTCCTTTTTTTCCCCAGATAGATATTGAATGGAACACATTATTTTTTTTGCCGCTGTAATTTTTACAATTACTATTTAAATGACCTTCAAAAGTAAGTAAATACATCCGAAACATATAAAATGCAGTTAATCCTGCTGTGAAACAAGCTATTATTGCAAAAATGGGTGAATACAACCAACTATCATTAAGAATTTCATCTTTGGACCAAAAACAAGCAAGAGGTGGAATACCACAAAGAGAAAGCGTGCCTAAAAAAAATGAAATTGTTGTAATTGGGACATATTTTTTTAAACCACCCATAAGAACCATATTCTGGCTTTTATCTGGGGAATACCCAACAATAGTTTCCATTGAATGAATAATGGAGCCAGATCCTAAAAACAATAATGCTTTCGAATAGGCATGAGTGATCAAATGAAATAAAGCAGTTCGATAAGATCCCATACCTAAAGCTAACATAATATAGCCCAATTGCGACATTGTAGAATAGGCTAGACTTCTTTTAATGTCTCTTTGAGCAAGAGCTAAAGTAGCTCCTAATAGTATTGTTATTATACCTACCAAAGAAATTATATTCAGTATGTAAGGTATGACTGTAAAAAGAGGAAAAAGTCGAGCTACAAGAAAAATTCCTGCTGCTACCATAGTAGCAGCATGTATAAGAGCCGAAATAGGAGTAGGGCCTTCCATAGCATCAGGTAACCATACATGAAGAGGGAATTGCGCAGACTTGGCAACCGAACCTACAAATAATAGGGAAGCACACAAAGTAAGAAATAAAGAATTGTCCGCATTATTATCAATCAAATTATTGGCTATTTCAAATAAATCCCGAAATTCAAAACTCCCCGTTATCCAATAAAGACCTAAGATTCCTAAAAATAAAAAAAAATCCCCTACACGATTAGTTACAAACGCTTTTTGACAAGCAGTTGCGGCAAGGGGTCGTGTGAACCAAAAACCTATTAATAGATACGAACACATTCCAACTAATTCCCAAAAAATATAAATTTGTATCAAATTTGAACTAGTAACTAATCCCAGCATCGAAGCGTTAAAAAAACTAATATAAGCAAAAAATGTCAAATAGCCTTGATCATGAGACATATAATTGTCACTATAAATAAGAACCATTATTCCAACAGTCGTTATTAATATTAACATAATGGAAGTAAGCGGATCTATTAAGTGGCCTAAATCTAAAGAAAAATCATTATTTAAGGTCCAAGACCATACATATTGGTAGGATGGACTGCCATTTATTTGCTGAATAGACAGATTGGCGGAAAAAATCATAACGATACTTAGTAATAAAACACTAAGAAAAGCCCATATACGACGAATATTTTTTGTTGCCGCCGGGAAAAGAAAAAGGCCTACCCCTATTGCTATAGGAACCGGAAGGGGGACGAAAGGTATGATCCACGCATATTGATACGTATATTCCATAAAAAATAAACCTTTTTTTATTGTTAAATTGTTTCCGATTCACCAACTCTTTTATATTTAGAACGGAGCAAAAAAAAATAAAGATATGAAAAGACTTTACTAGAAATAGAATTAATATAGAAATAGAATTAAGAATTCTGATGATTTCCAAATAGTCAAATAAAAACGATTAAGTCTGGTTATTCTTTATTTTTAATTAAAGATTAAGATATATGAACATAGAGAATATAATATTTTCAATCATTTCATTATTACAATAATTTAGTTTATATACATAAAACAAGTCCAAAAATTATGAAAAAAAAAGTACTTGATTCCGAGTATCCTATGATCCACCAATAACTCAACCCGATAAACAAAAAAACAAGGAGATTATTTTCTTATTTTCGTTAATTGAGTCGGAATTCAGAATTCAGAATCATTAATCGGTTGTGAACTAGTCCGTTGGGAAACTGAGTGAGTTGCTTATATTTGTTTCAATAAAGCAACTTAAACTTATACTTGTGATTCATTTTATTGATGTTCGTCGATTTGTTACTCATCACTTCAGTTTGCACAGAGCTGAAATAATAATAAAAATTTCTGGTTCAAATAACATATCGTTTAATAAATTTTTTACTAATGGATACTCATTTTTTCTAATTTTAATTAGATTAGATATACTTTCTTGATCCTCGATCAATTACAATTAATAGAAAGAGTTTTACAGTCTAGTTTTCTTAAATTAGGTAAGGGTTCTTAAACTTTTTGATTTCTTTTTTGAAATTAGATGAAATGCAACATGGCAAAAATAGACAATTGAAACTCTTTTTGATTCTTTTTTACCAATGGAAAGCAACTCAATTTCTATAGCCATGACATGTATATATATAAATATCTTCATTCGAATATAGTTATATATATATAATACTAGTCAGTATAAATAATTCTTTCTTCAAAATATTGTATGTAAATTTGAGTAATAAAAAAATTATATATTTTTTTGAACAATAAATGTCTTCCACATTTAACTATAAAATGAATAACCTCTGCATTTTTGAATAGCGATTCAAAAAAAGCGTATTTCTATGTCCAAAAAGCATATTCGTCAAAATTTTTTGAAAAATCAAGTGTATTGGGCAGGAATAAAAGCTTTTCTTTAGCAAAATCCCTTTCGACCGGGAATTCTAAAAGCTTTTTTGTACAACAAACAAGTAATATATTATATAATAAAGACTTGGAAAAGTCTTGGAATAATCTTAATCGATATGAACCAACGAATTCGATAATTTATAAGATAAGAAATTACCATTAATATGGTAAACTTAATGAGATGCAATTTTCTATTGTCGTATGTTGTAGGATAACATTTTTGTGTCTACTAGACAAAGGCTCGAAAAATTAGGCACAATATATCATTTTTCTCTTTACAAAGTTTTCTCTTTCTCGTTAGTGGTTTTTTGTGGGATGGGGATTGTTATTTTCCCCATCGATTCACTTTTCACAAAAATGATATTTTTCTTTTAATTTTAAAAGGCTTATTGGGTTCTGGATGCCAAATATATATTCTATGTTTTAACTTAACTTTAACTTTTAACTATAGAATACATTAAGATACCTATCCATAAAGCACAATATGCATTCCATAATGAAAAATCGTTTTAGAAATATTGAAGACAAATTTTCACTGGTATATCTACAGCCTACTAATTGGTTTGACTAATACTTAATTAGTTTGATAAATAGTACCACGAATTATGGGTACAATTTAAATCCTAGCAATTGGCAATTTATAGTTAATCCAGTTTTCAACCTATCCAACAAACATTTTAAACCTCCTTACAATTCTCAAATTTTACAAGAACTTAAACCACACGAAAAACCATTCAGTGCGGTTTTAAAACTAACAACAATAGCCCCACCTCACACTACAATTAAGTAAGGTAATGATTATTGAACGTTTAAATAGTAATTTAAAAGATATTTTGAATCTTTCGGCAAAATAAATATTGCATTGAATTTACTCCTCCAATCTCGACGATTAAAAATGAATGGGCTATTATGATTTCGAGCAAGCCGCTATGGTGAAATCGGTAGACACGCTGCTCTTAGGAAGCAGTGCTAGAGCATCTCGGTTCGAGTCCGAGTAGCGGCATATTTCTAAAAAAGAAATACTAGTCAAATAAATACTATTATAATTCCTATAATGGATAGAATATAATTTCAGATCTCCATTCCATTCTTGGAGGATATCCTTTTTAGGATTTTTTATGATATTTTTTTCTTTAGAACATATATTAACTCACATTTCCTTGTCGATTGTTTCAATCGTACTGACGATTTATTTGATTAACTTATTAGTCCACGAAATCGTAGGATTATATGATTCGTCGGAAAAAGGAATGGTAGCCGCTTTTTTATGTATAACAGGATTATTAGTTATTCGTTGGATTTATTCGGGGCATTTACCCTTAAGTAATTTATATGAATCATTAATGTTCCTTTCATGGAGTTTATCCATTATTCATATGCTTCCTTTTTTTAGAAAACAAAAAAATCTTCTAAGTGCAATAACTGCACCCAGTGCTATTTTGACTCAAGGATTTGCCACCTCAGGTCTTTTAACTGAAATGCATCAATCCACAATATTAGTACCTGCTCTACAATCACAGTGGTTAATGATGCACGTAAGTATGATGGTATTGAGCTATGCATCTCTTCTCTGCGGATCATTATTATCAGTAGCTCTTCTAGCCATTACATTTCGAAAAAATAAAAAAAAAAAATTAAAATGTAAAAACAACCATTTTAGGTCATTTTCATTTGGAAAAATTCAATACGTGAATGAAATAAGCCATGTTTTACAAAACAATTGTTTTATTTCGTTTAGAAATTATCACAGGCATCAATTAATTCAGCAATTGGATTGTTGGAGTTCTCGTGTCATTAGTCTCGGTTTTCTATTTTTAACCATAGGTATTCTTTCGGGAGCAGTATGGGCTAATGAAGCGTGGGGATCCTACTGGAATTGGGACCCAAAAGAAACTTGGGCATTTATTACTTGGACAATATTCGCAATTTATTTACATACTAGAACAAATGAAAATTTGCAAGGCTCAAATTCTGCAATTGTGGCTTCTATAGGATTTTTTATAATTTGGATATGCTATTTTGGAGTCAATCTATTAGGAATAGGGCTGCATAGTTATGGTTCATTCGTATTAACATTTAATTGAAAAAAAAAAGCAGTTACGAATAGAATATCAAATACATAATAGGAATAGCATAAGCATAGATAACTAAAGTTTGTACGAGTTTTTGAAAATCATTTGACTTGATTCAAATGATTTTCAAAAACTACAAAAAAAAATATTTGATTACAATTAAAGTTTATTTTATTAAGTTTTAAGTTAAAGTAAATTCATTTTTTTAACTTTTTTTTTTACTTTATTTATTTTATTATAAAAGAAAAACTAACTATCTATAAAAATAATTAGATATAATAGTTTCTACCTTGTCAATTGATAGTGAGAGAACGAAATCCGGATAAATACCAATACCTATTACGGGTAGAAAAATACAGATTGAAAGAAATAGTTCGCGCGGCCCAGAATCTAAAAAATGAGAATTTTTAGAATTAAATTGCTTATATCCGTAGAACATCTGACGTAACATAGATAATGAATAAATAGGAGTTAATATCATTCCAATTGCCGTTACAAAAGTTATTAGTATTTTTGGCATTAAAAGAAATTTTTGGCTCATAATTAATCCCAAAAATACTACAAATTCTGCAACAAAACCACTCATTCCAGGCAATGCAAGAGAAGCCAGCGAAAAGCTACTGAACATTGTAAATATTTTTGGCATTGGGATAGTTATTCCCCCCATTTCATCGAGGTAAACAAGACGTGTTCTATCGTAACTCGTTCCTGCCAAGAAAAAAAGTGCAGCACCGATAAATCCATGAGAGATCATTTGTAAAAGGGCCCCGTTGAGTCCTGTATCAGTTATGGAACTAATTCCTATAATTATGAAACCCATATGAGATACAGAGGAATAGGCAATTCTCTTTTTTAAATTACGCTGACCCGGAGATGCTGAAGCTGCATAGATTATTTGAATTGCACCTACTATCATCAACCAGGGAGAAAATATAGAATGAGCATGGGGTAATAATTCCATATTGATACGAACCAATCCATATGCTCCCATTTTTAATAAGATTCCAGCTAAAAGCATACATGTACTGTAATGGGCTTCCCCATGGGTATCTGGTAACCATGTATGTAGAGGTATAATCGGTAATTTGATAGCATAAGCAATAAGAAATCCAAAATAGAATAGTATTTCCAATGCCACAGGATACGGATGATTGGCTGATGTTTCAAAATTTAATGTTGGTTCATTGGAACCATATAAACCCATACCTAGAACTCCCATTAAGAGAAAAATGGAACCCCCCGCGGTGTACAAAATAAACTTTGTAGCTGAGTACAAACGTTTCTTCCCTCCCCACATGGATAAAAGTAGGTAGACAGGAATTAATTCTAATTCCCACATGATAAAAAAAAGTAAAAGATCTCGAGAAGAAAATAATCCTATTTGGCCGCTGTACATTGCTAACATAAGGAAATGGAACAATTTTGAATCTCGAGTAACTGGCCAAGCTGCTAAAGTAGCTAAAGTCGTGATGAATCCCGTGAGTAAAATGGGTCCTATGGAAAGCCCATCAATTCCCAGTCTCCAATGAAAATCAAAAAAATTGATCCATTTATAATCTTGCTCCAATTGGATTAATGGATCATCCAATTGGAAATGATAACAGAATACATAGGCCATTAGAAGTAGTTCTAATAGGCATATACAAATAGTATACCACCTAATAACCTTATTTCCTCTATGAGGGAAAAAGAAAATGAAAGTACCCGCGAATATCGGCAAAACAACAATTATAGTTAACCAAGGAAAATCATTCGTGGTAAAAACAAGATACACTTACTTTGACTTTGACCCGAAAACCCGTACTCGAGAAAAGAAAAAATTATTAGTTTTATTATTATATATATTTCTTTTCTCGAGTACGGGTTTTGTCGGTAAAGATAAAAAATGATGGATTCAAGTGGAATTTTCTCGAACGTATCAATAACCTAGACCCATGCTACGAGTTGTCTCGTGCCATAAATAAACCCGGACACTCAAAAAATCGGTTGGGCAAGCGGATTCACACCTTTTACAACCTACACAGTCTTCTGTTCTTGGAGCGGAAGCAATTTGTTTAGCTTTACACCCGTCCCAGGGTATCATCTCTAATACATCTGTGGGGCAAGCTCGTACACATTGAGTACACCCTATACATGTATCATAAATCTTTACTGAATGTGACATTGGATCTATAATTTTTTTTTAACATCATAAAATTTCGATCTAGTAAAGTAGTAAATGAATTATATATTGTAGACACCAGATGAATCAATGATTTAGTAGATTTACCAGAATCAATCTACTTCTGGATCTGCTCATGAAAGAAGGCCAAGATACTTTGATTTATTACATTTTATCAAATAGCACTATATGCTGCACATACCCATTTTTTTATTGGCAGATACTCTATATTTTTTTTATAAACCCTATTTATTCAACAAAGTCGATTGATTGATACGAGTTGATTTTCTGTTACGATGAATTGATGAAACAATAGCTAATCCAATAGCTGCTTCAGCAGCTGCAATTGCTATAACAAAAATCGAGAAAATGTCGCCTTTTAATTGGCGACTATCAAATAAATCCGAAAATGTTACGAAATTTATATTAACTGCATTCAGTATAAGCTCAAGACACATAAGCGCTCGAACCATATTTCGACTTGTAATCAATCCATAGATACCGATGCATAATAAATAGGCACTCAAAACAAGTACATGTTCGAGCATCATTGAACAACTCCTCATCAATCTCGATTCATTTCAATATGAACAACAATTTAACCGATTCAATTGACTAAAATAGAATTAAAAAAGTACGCAAAAAGGTATTGGTAATAGAAAATAGATATAAATGTAGAAAAATTCCGTTTTTTTTTTTCATTTTTTTTATACTTTATCTTTATATTTATATACATGAACAATAAAAAAAATATTTTGAAGAAAAGAACAAGTCTATATTAATTTTATTAATATAATTTGATATTATTTAATTTCGAAATATTTAGTACTGACGAGCCATAGCAATTGCACCGATCAAGGCAACTAAAAGAATTATCGAAATAAGTTCAAATGGAAGAAAAAAATCTGTTGATAAATGAATCCCAATTTGTTGACCATTATTTATCAAGTCCTGCTCTATAATCTGGTTTGACCTTGTAGTCCAAATAATACCGTACCATGACGTATCTGGGATAGTAGTAATTAATGAAAAAAAAATACTTGTACAAACCAGTGAAGTGACTCCATCTCCAACAGTCCAAAGATAGAAATCTTTGTAATATTCTGAACCATTCATAAACATCACGGCAAATACAATTAATACATTTATTGCTCCCACATAAATAAGAAGCTGTGCAGCAGCTACAAAATGGGAGTTCGATGGAATATGGAATAAGGATGTACAAACAAGAACCAATCCCAACGAAAAGGCAGAAAAAATTGGATTGGTAAGTAATACCACTCCTAGACTTCCCACTATAAGACCCAATCCCAAAAAAACTAAAAGAAAATCATGTATTGGTCCAGGCAAATCCATTCTATGTAAAATAAAAGATAAATTAAGTAGAAATTTTTCATGACCTTATTGAACAAACAAAAAAAAAGAAGAGGTTACCTATTTTTTGATACCCTTCTAATTGAATTAAATCAATATAGGGTCGTGTGTGGGTTGATGTAGATATGTTTATTTATTATATGAATGATTGAATACCATTTGTTTATCTGAAAGTTTCGTTCAAAATTGCATTGAAAAAATGTCTCGATTCAATTATTTAAATTATTTAGAGTAGAGTTAATTATTCTATTTTCTTTTTTTTTTATTTATATATTATTATTATAATCACAGATATGATATTTATATATATATACTGTATGTAATGTAGTATTTTAATATACAGAGAATAGATAAATATAGTTTTTTGAATATATGAAAATCATTACTCTCAACCCCTTTAGGATTTTTAGTTATTATCTAAGCAAAATAAAATGAAGGAAGCTTCGCTACTTTCAATCAAAACGGAAT